CCCCCGCCTGTCGCAATGGTGTGGGGCGTCAGAGGTCCCCGTGGCCAACTCGAAGGGGCTGAAGTTCGACGCAGAGCTTTTTGGTTGTTAAGTTATAGCAGCACTGAGCAACATCCAACAGCTCCAGTCCTTCTGGTTTGCACTAAAGTGGCTTAAGCAGCCCTCGAGGAGTCCGTTTATTCTCTCCGTCTGAGCTTTCAAAGATATACCGACCGTAGGTATCTGACCATCAGATACCGACAGCTGTCTTCTAAGATTACCGACATTTCAAGTTTACCTTCTTTCATTTTCGCGGGATAGCACGTCGAGTTCCATTCTGAGAGGCATCTTCCGATCGCATCTCGCCTACCGAGAAAAGTGAGCTCGCCGAGTTCCTTTCCTAGACGTCGAACTATTTTCATCTCGCCTATCGGGGCAAGCAAATTTCCATTCGTAGAAGGAACTTCCGATCGAGAAAGTTGCATCTTATCTTATATAGTGTGTTAGCACGACGATTTACTTTTCCTATTGGTCCATATCAATTGAACTTTTTTTATCTCGCGGCCAACCGGATCGAACTGCAGCTAGCGGCTCTTCCGGATGGGAGAGAAAGATTTTACGCCCCAGCCTCCGAAGTGGATCTATTATTATTATGAAGAAGATAGCCAATCAGAGTCACTTTCTTTTCTCAAGCTGACTAAACAACAACAGGTATTTCGGGCAACATATACTTTCTTGTGCTCAGAGATCGCGACTTAAGCGCAGAATTGAGGAGATGGATTTAGAAGCTTCAATAGAGAGAGCTGCAGCTTTGTTCTTTCTTTGTGAACAATAGGGGCAAAGGCCAGTTTCCCTTCCCTCTGTGGATTAATCAAACTCCTTCTTTCCGGTAGAAGAATAGCAGGTCAACAAAACTTCGGCTAACATCGATCTTTCCAGAACAGGCTAACATCGATCCAGACTGAAGCAGCTAACTAAATTCCTCTTGTTGGGAAAATCGGTATACCAGCTGCTCTATTGAAGACTGCTTCCGTCTCGAGACTAAAGGCAGTCCTCAAACCAGCCCAACTAACCTACTGTGGAAACCCCGTATCTACTACAGCAGCTACAAAGCCGTCCGAAAGGGCCCTTTCTTTTCTTTTTCTATAGGGTATAACCCCAGAAGCTACTGAGCTATGCTATCACGCCGAGCCCTTTTTCCAGGTTTGATAGACTGCGATGTGGACCTATTTCTAGAGTTCGGGCGGAGTATTCGCTAGTGGACTTCCAAAGACCAAGACCAATAAGGGCCGTGCGGCAGGGGCTCTTACTTTTTTTTTACTCTCAAGCAGAGAAAGATGCGCCAATTAAAGCAGAGACGGGTGCACCAGACGAAAGGTTCTTACTAGCTCTTTTTTCACTAAACTCATAATGTTTTGGCTTTAGAAGGAGAGTCTCGCCGGTTGTTAACAAAGCGGCATGCAAGGGGAATAAATAATATGAATGTTCAGGTGGGTAGGTGACTCGTGGGAAGCTTCCGTGGAAGCAGCCGAACTAGAACCAGAACAATTTCACATTTATTTGACATGCGGCTATCAAACCTGCGATGTCACTTTTACTTACACTTAGGGTTCATGGACCTGAACAGGCCAATTCCTCATGGTTTTATTTTATTTTAAGAACAGAGTTTCTGTGAGAAAGTTTGAAGAGGAGTGCTGATCCCCGGCCTTCAAACTTACACGATGTTGGGGTATAAAAGATAGAGGATAAGACTTCTAACGATCCTTTTAAGAAAGATAGATTATCCTACATGCCCATAGCTACAGGAGCTAATAGAAAGAGAGGGCTATTTTATTTCATAGCGCCTCTTTCTTAGCTTAGAATTCTCTTGATCTAAAACTTAGGAAATAGAGAAGAGAAAAAGCTATGAGTCCTTACTCAACTAACAAAACTTGAAGTTAAACATCTAGAAAGCAGGAGATAGATTCTATACTACATGCAACTAGCAAGATAAAAAGAAATGAGAGATAGAATACCATTTTGGCCTAGCTTGCTCTAAACCGAAAGGAGAGACTGAGAGGGATAGAGCTAATGTAATGCATTATTTATTCCTATAACCAACAGTAGGAAGAAAGACTCATCTATTCTTCTATCCTAGCGTGCTCTGACCATAAAGGATATGATAAACATCCAACTACCGAGCTAGTTGAATAGAGCTACTAGCAGCTAGGCTACATTCCCATCTAGCAACTATAGCTAATAGAAAAGGCAGCTAAGCTAGGTAAGGGAGTAAAGAGACTAGGCTCTTAGCCTTTAGGAATCCATGCCTCTCTTAAAGCAGAAAAACAAGATCTCCAGTGCCTCAGCTAGTGAATAGCAGACTAGGTAGTTGTTCCGTTCCTATGGAGTCAGATTCAGAATCAAAAATGTCTTGGTCTTGACCTTCGCTTCGAGGGACAAGCACCGCATCTAGGTAAGCGGCATCTAATTGAATTGATTCACCGGATCTTCCATCTACGAAAATGGAAGAGATGTCTGTTAAGGTCGGCTTCATGAAAGCAAGCAAGTTTCGCGAAAATCGAGAAAGAGATGGATTTTGCCCAGCCGTTGTCAGATCAATTCCCATTCATTCTTTAATGGAATAGGAAAGGGGCAGAGCAGCGGCTATCAGGAATGGGCGATAGCCTATGACTAAAAGTGCCTACTATCTATGAATGCCAATCGACGAGATGAGCCTACGAAAGATTTCAAGTTCAGACTGGCATCCTCACTTACGCAACGAAATTACGAATCCACCGATCATAATTGGAAAGGGAAAGGTTAGCCTCATACCTTTTCTTTAGAGGTGAAAGACTCACCAGAATACATGATCCTAGGCGAAAACATTAAAGATGAGCCAATCATCTCATAAGCGGCACCATCATTTCCTCCATAACGCGAGAAACCAACAACTCATGTTGAAATGAGTAAACTACTGATGGACCACATAGTTTCTTCTTACCTGCGGAACAGAAGGCTCTGAAAGTCCAAACCCGGTAAAGAAAAAGCTGCTAAGCTAACTGAAGGCGCTACCTCTGCCTCTTTTGAATGAGGAGGAATTGTGCCTCTTTCTTTTGAAGACACCTTTAGTAAGGGATTCGTCGAGGACAGGGTTCCGCTTGGGCTTGGGGCGCTTCTGCAATAAATAGAAATAGCATAAGAGAAGAAAGACAGATTCAACGCTGTCGTGCGGCTTACCGCATAGAAAGGAATCACGCCCGGGCCTAGGAAGGCCTCCGCGCAACTGGATTTGCATTCGTAGACGGCTAGCGACCCATTTTTCATCTGATATATCGGGGAAAGTGAGCCCCTCCATTTTCATTCTGAGGAGCGCCTCCAGATCGCACTTTTGCATCTCCCCTGCCGACGAAAGTTTAAAACCAGCTTTCCCTTCTGAGATGCCGATTTGAATTTCAGATTTTTCATCTCGCAAAAGTTTCAAATTGAACGAAAATAGATCCTCTCTTCTGCTGATTGGCCTTTGGTCTATTCATCATGATCTCCTTGTATTCTAGTGTCAAAGAGGCATTACTTTGTAAGAACCCATCTTGGATTCGTCCCTAACTCTAAGATTCATAGCTTGGGAAAAAACCTGAAATCCTACCTTCCGCCATAGCTGCTGCTCTATACTCCGCTTCTGTGGTTGACAGTGACACCGTCGGTTGTCTCTTGCTGCATCAATAGACTGCTCCTAAACCAAGCCTGAACACGTTTCCAGTTGTTGATCGACGCGTGTCGTGATCACCAGCATAGTCGGCGTCACAATAGCCAACTATCTTACACTGTTCTCCTTTCTTATACAGAAGACCATAGTCAAGTGTTCCTTTCATGTACCTCAATATTCGTCGAAAGTGAGGTTTCTTTGGATTTTGCATGAATCGACTAACCACTCCAACTGCATATGCGATGTCGGGCCTTGTCAGGGTTAGGTAGATCAAACTCCCAACTAATTGTCTATACATAGTCGTATCTTCCAAATCTTTGCCGTATGCTGAACATAGCTTAGCATTAACCTCCATGGACGAAAGGTAAAGTAGTAGCAGTGGGAAAGCAAATAGGGCTTTCCATTGGAACGACGGGGACAACTCAGTGGCACCTGCCCATCGGGGGCATAACTCAACTCATCTCGGTCGTGGGAAATACACAGGAACGAGCCGTCTAGCAACCAACCAACACTCAGGACAATAGACACCCGGGAATCGCTAAAAGGCCGATGTTTGTACAGAAAACCCAGGTTTGGATGCCTCAATGGTGAATCTATCGTGAAGCCCACGAAATTGGCTTATTCTCGTGTGTTGGCGATGCACCTCAAGAAAGGTTCAAACACGTGGAGAGAACCGTTCTTCTAGTCGGGATCTCTGGGCATTCCTTCTCGCTTTGCTTTCTCTTCTTCCCGTTCGGCTCTATTGCTCCTTTCCGCTTTCGCTCTTTAGCAAATTCCACTGCTTCTTTCCACTGTCTATCCAAGTCATCATCTACTAAGTCCTGCCCCTGACCAGTTTTCATTGGCTGATAGGGCCAACTTCCTTGCACAGCACAAGAAGGCGGGCATGGTTAAGCGTGGAGGAGACTAGCTAGCTTTCCAACTTAACGCCGGATTCGAGGTTTTTCCTTTACACGGGCATAACCTTTCCTCTACACCGAAATGAGTTTAATGCTACACACAGCTACGCTGAACTTGTTCACCTCTAAATAATAGCTCTATCAACTTCCAGCGCACGCCCCCTCCATGTCTGCTTTCGGCCCTAACCCCAAGCCGGTGAAGTTACCTTTTCAGACCCTTCCCTCTTTCTTGCTTGTAGGTTGACTATTTGCCGGTTTAGCGCGTTCGGAAGCCCGAAGAAGGAAGGCGACCACCGGTTGGTTTAACGTATAGTATAGTAAGATAAAGGCTTCCGTGACAATTGCTCGTTCGAACGGACAGCTTATCTTCCCGCTCCAAGATAAGCACCCAAGCTTTGAAAGAGAAAACTAGATCTTCCCCGAAAAGAACGAGATTGGTTTCCATGCTTAGAGGAGAATCAAAAAATAGGACAGGATCCATCGATTGAAGGATAGAGCGGAGTGGGAAAAGCCCCCAGTTCTCTCCCCCGCTTAGTGATGAAACAGCCTTCTTCTGGCTCTATTGAGTTAAGGCTCGGTTCAAAGGGGCTTCGATTTTGCTGAAAGAAGGACTTCGTTGACAAAGATATTGGTTACACGTACTTGTCCATATTACTGGACCCACTGACGCTTTTTCCAAAGCTGCTCCCATTCCTCAAAGCCCGGCAGCAGAGTCAACCGGTCGGTTCATGAGCTGCCAAAAGCGAACTCTACGCTCGGTAGCTACCGGCGCTTCCCAACTCGTTTCAGTCAACAGATGCCATAGCCCTCGGCGCTTGTTTACAAAACAGGGCTATGATTCACATCGAGAAAGAGGAGTGGAACAACGACCTTCCAAGTCTATCGGGACTCTACCTATTTGTCTTGCCCTGGGCTTACGTGACGATTGAGGATTTGAGCGAGAATGGTAGCCAAGAAAGTCTTTTTCCTGAACGGGAGATGAGATCTTTTTCCTCTTCTTCCTGCCCTCCTCCTTTCCCTTAGGGGGCATGACCAGTTGGAAAAGCTGTTGGAGGACATTCTCATTCGAAGCATGGGTGTCTAGTTCGCTTAAAGCCCCTTATAGTCAAGAATGAAAGCCTTGCACGCTTAAACCTCGTCGTGTTGCTTAGAGCGCTTAGTCTTCCCTTTCGAAAGCAGGAGTGGGTCCTTACCTGGCTTTATCAAACCAGCTCCCTTATCTTTACTATTGATCGCAGTCTTCTTAGTGAATGGATCCCTTCTTTCCGATCCTGCGAGTGAAGCAAAACAAACAAATAAAGGTCGGGTTGTGATGTGAAAAATGAAGAGTTCGATCTCTTCTTGCCGGTCCTTAATCCCCTTTGGTAAAGGAAAATCCGAAAATTCAGAGGGTGGATCCTCTCTTATTGGTAAAGCTAATTCAGCATCGGATTTCACTCCATTACAATCTAGGTCTCCTAGTTCTGGAACAACAATTGAAGCTAATTAAGCATCAGGATTTCTGCTTTCTGGTTCAGCAAATGAAGCAAAGGGGTACACCCCCTTTCGGGTAAAGCAATATCGGTAAATAAATTATAGAAATTTCAATCCGGTCCAGCATCTAATCATTCGAAAGCTGGAGTTCGCTTACCTTCTACGAACCATGGAGTGGAGTTCACTTCTCCCTTACCCAAGCACCAACTGCAAGAAAGAATCAATGATACACTCAACTTCATGGGCTAGAAGCTCTTTTCCTACCTCGGCTCATCCCTACGACGAGGAGGGTTTAACAGGCCCTACCTATTAGAGACGTCTTCTGACCTTGTTGACTGCTTTACGGATTCAATGCGCCTAGGCCTTCTTTTAACCCTCTTGCTAGAAAGAGAAAGACTGGTATTAATGCTCTTCCTAGTGGTAGTAGTGCTACAAAAAGAAAAGAGGGTTTATAATTCATTATACGGGAGAAAGAAAGGAGATTCATTTCATAGTCCTAGAAAAGGTAAAAAACGAGCTTTTAAACCACATTCTAAAGTAAGAACCCACTTTATACAAAGACTAGAAGGGGTAGTCTAATTTCATACTCCTATACCTGCGCTAGCTTCTTCTTTTCTTCCTTCTCCTATACCAGCACTTCCTTCCTTTAGAGTAGTAGGTTAACCCTTATTATCTTTACATAAAGTGAATTTTACCTATCATATACTAGCCCCTCTGTCCCTAGATTCAGTATGTAAGCCTCCCCCCCGAGGGCTTCGCTTCCTCCTCCTCTTCTTTGTTTCAGCTCTCAACTGAGTGGGTAGTCGTGGATTGGCCCTTTCAGTTTTCAGTAAGGTAGGAGTGAAGTAGCCGAAGGCATAATCTCAGAGTCTTGCCATTTGCCCTATAGGTCAACTTTCTTTCTTTGCCTCTGGGGTCCTAGAGTGACTTCCTCTACTAGTAGTGCAGGCTTAGGCTCACTTTCTTTACATCTTAGTCGGCTTGAAGTTTCAAAGTCCTTCCTGATCTTGATTGGGACTCTATCTAAAGCATAGCAGGATAATTCCGCTCTCTCATAGCTTGCTTGCTCCCTTCTCCTTTTGAAGAGCTAGGCTCTGGTCTCAGTCAGTTAGGAGTTCCATTGATGACAGACATTCCGCTAAGGATAAGGATCCAAGTTGCTATCTTAATGCATGTGATTGATAGTCCGTTTTCAGACCTAACTATACCTTTCCTTACCATCGGCAAAGTCTCCTTTGTTGGCTGTCTATTGATTGGCCTTGTAGGAAGTTTCTTTGAAAGAGAGAGGGGATGAAAGCTCATGGATAAAGACGGATCCTCCTATTTCAACTATAGGAGCCCCTTCCTCTTTGATTCGAGAGTTGGAACTTGCTAAGACATGAGATCCGGTTCTGGCTAATACCTGCCTTGAGCTGGCTTCCTTAATGTCATATAGAGAAGGGAAAAACTAATAAATGAAATGAGATGCCACTATCGTCAGCGACCAGACTAGTCACTTATCTTCATGAAGAGGAATCGCTCCTTCACTTCGTCAACTCGGGCAAGTATAAATAACCTATCTCTGAGTTCAGCTTCCGCCGGGTTTCTTGAACTCGGTCTGCCCTCTCGGCGTCAGGTGAAAAGAAAAAAGGTCGAAATCTTCTCGTCTAATGGAATGGAATGCCGTGATGGACTCTGATCTCTAATCCAAGAAACTCTTTCCAATCCATCTATCTTGACATAGCAACTCTCCTATCGTCGAATTGTATTATCGTTCCTGGACGTCAGACAGGCGCATGATTACCTTTGAAGGCACAGGGATGCGAGAACCAGCACTTTCCAGATCCAGTAAGTCGAAGAGCACCCGAGATTGATTATATATCATAATAATAACCTCCCTACCGATACAAAGAAAAAAAGAAATCGATAATATCTTTTTTAAGATGTGAGACTGCCTTGAGGAATTTCATCAATTGTGAGGGAAGGGATTGAATGCTAACTCCGAAGCAACAATTGCGTTAGTGGTGGGTATGTTTGGTCAGTTAGCTGTTGACTAGCGCCCCCTGCAGGTAGCGCTTCGGGGAGCTCTTACCCATCCCAAAGTTCACCGGACATAAAAGAAGGTTTAGGTTTCCAGTTTTCCTAATCCGAGTGCTAGCTCGTGCATATTCATCTTGACTTCAGAGCCCCTCGGAACAAGTTGCACTTGTATTTGCGTAAAGAAAGGGCCTGTGCCCAAGTTCGGGCATTACAAATACCATCCTCGCTTCCCCCAACCGGCACGGCGCCCTATTGACTCAGCTGCACAATGAATCCTTGTTCTCGAATCAGCAGCTATCGAATAGCCTTTTATGAATGGTAGCACATATCCGTCGGATTAGACCAACAGGACAGAGAGTAGGGAATCCTTTTAGTAAACTATTAGGGTACCAAGCAGTGCGCTAGCAGTCCAGTACATTAGTCTTAGATCATTGAGCGAGAGCGGAGCCTAGCCCTATCAGAAGAGGTTTGAGAATCTTACTATATGTGTGCCACGACGAAACAAGGGAATAAAAGGCCGCTTTACGTTGGATGTGAATTCGGAATTGAGAGTCGTCTGGAACCACCAGTCTTTACTTGTAGGCACAATCGCTTGAGTCTAGTTCTTGAGCGAAGGAATCGCTTACCATTTTTCTTTAGCAATCAGCCCTCAAGCTGTCGAATATAGATAGGTGATCGACTTCAAGTTCAAGGCTGGCTGGTAGTAAAGGCAAGCGCATAGTCATTCAAATTACTATCTTCAAATAAATAATAGCGTATATATAAGATAAAGATTGGCTCGTGCATCCTTTAGACAAAGTAGGCAAGCATGAGCGGGAATGAGCAATTACTTTTGTTTAGTTCTGGAGTTCGAGCGGGGTAGCATTCTGGTCGTAAGCAAAGCCGGCCACATATCCTGTTTATTTAGTCAGTTGCATATCGGTAAGCATGATTGTAGCAATACAAATAGGCGCGGTAGACGAAGGAGCTGTTTTCAACAAATCGGGTGCCAGGCTGATGAAAGCCATCCTCATACATAATGCCCTTCGTGCCTGCCTAAAGGGTTAGTTCAAGGGAAATGCTCTTGTTGTCGTTTCAGATGCGATTATAAAGCCTTTTTATCAAGCGTAGAGGAAGATGCAAATAGAGATGCGGAAGTTCCTGTTGGAGTTGGAAGTGAACATGACTCTTGCAGAAGCATGAAATGCGGTAAAGTAAATAAGATTCATAGGGAAATCTCAGATCGCTAGGACCAATCTTTATTTCATTTTTGGGGGGTGTATAGCTCAGTTGGTAGAGCATTGGGCTTTTAACCTAATGGTCGCAGGTTCAAGTCCTGCTATACCCAAACCTGCCTTACACTCTACTATGAGTAAGGACTAATTCGTGGCTTCAAAGATGACTCTTTGGCCTTTAGACTCGCTTCCGCGACTTCGCCCTTGTTGTGTAAGTGACAAGGGGGTGAGAGAAGGAGTAGTATAAGAGTGGCTCGGTCATCGATAAACCTCTCCTTATTCATTCTATAGGGCGGGGCTGCGGACCAACAATCCAGCAAAAGGGATGAAAAGCTCCTTTATCAAACCTTCCCCCTTTCATAATAATAAGGTAAGCATCAAAGCCCAGAAAACCCAACCTATACAAAGAGCTCTTTTCAGCCCCTACTCCTAACAAGTGAAAGTTGCTGTTGACGAAGTTTCATTCGTTGCAACGAACGTACCTCTCCCTTTTTTTCTTTTCTGGGGGTTGAAGAAAAGCAGGTTCTTTAAACCATTACAGATTCAAAAAAGAAAGATAGCGAAGGTTATCCGAGGTCCGAGCGTACCTCTACCTCTCGATCACGGGATCCTGAACCTGAGCAATCCCGGTGCCGCTTACCAGGAAAGTGCAGGACGGTCTTCCCTTTCAATTCAAGGGCGTATGTCCTTATCGAAGTTAAAAGGGCACCTCTTAATCTATCAATAGAAGGAAGTCTCAAACACACCCGTGCCAGGAAAAGACAGCCAGATTTGAAGCAGCTTCGTTAGCTACTAAGTGGAAGCGCTGGGGCCTGCCACTAATTAATTTACTTAAGTAAGATGGTAAGTCTCCTTTTCTTTTGGAGGTTGGGGACCCATATCGATTTTCCGAATCTCTTTATATTATAGGTCTACGATACCATACACCAGGAAATGGAAGAACAATCGGGGGGAAGTCAACTCTTATTTTCGGCGGGAAACTTGATTCTTCAACTCTATTCATTCGGAGATCGCCCAAGGGCAGCGGAAAGGGGGCATAGCTCAGTGCAAGAACAAGGGCATGGCATCGGACGCAGAGGCATTCATTTTATCACAATCATCTGACTCCGCACCTTGATTTGCTACGGGATATGACCTAAAAGAAAAAAGCCTAAACGCCATCAGGCCTGCTTCCTTCAAAGGGCTGATTCTTCCTCCCCCAGGAAGATGGGCATAATCATATTCATTGAATTTGTTGGCGAGCTCTTGCCTATCGACTACGCTTGCCGGGTGTTCACCCCTCCTCTAGTTAGTGACTTCGCCCCCTACAACTACATGGACATTAGTGAACTCCGATTCTTCTTCTTAGTTGCATCCACGCTTTCGCTTGGAGATGGAATACCTACTCCGGCGTAGAAATAAATATCGTACCCTCCATCAGACCGAGGAAGCTAATGAAAGCCGGTTTCCAGCTCGATGGGAGCTCATGCTACCGATTCCCTTCCGACCAGTTAGAATAGGGAAAGTCCCATCCTTGGTCGCTACGTGGAATAGATGATAGGTAGGCTTACTACGCTATGGCATGGTCAGCTCATGATATCTATAGCACCATTACTAAATAGACTAGGGAAACTTCTTCATTGACCGCTTTGAGTGAGTGCAACTGAGACTACTTTCCCTGGTCTCTATTGCAGGAGGTCCGATCTATCAGTAAAAGGAGGCGCTATAATGACCAGTGGTATCAATCTGGTTCTTTTTGGAATTTTTATTTTTGCCTTTAGCCTTCTGTTTCGTCTTTCTTTGTCTTCTTTAAATAGAAGATATGGCAAACATATAGTCAATTTTAGTCATATATGCCTTCTTTGCTTCACCCTATTGTTTTGTTATTGTTTCCGTATCTATGTAACACGGCATATAGGTTTTTTTGTCGATTCTGCGGTTTTTTGGTCGATTCTTTTTGTTGACAACCCGGGCGACGCCTCTTCTGGGTGGTTTACATATACTTCCGATTTGGAAGAAGATTCGGCCAGTTCCGGGCGTAGTGGAAGTACCTCATCGGTCAATCAACCGATTCCGAGGGAACAAGCTGGGCCTTCCAATGCCGTACCCGCCCCCCAGCCCGCTCATGTTCCACCCCAACCCGCCGCTGCCACAGCAGCTCAACAGCAGAATCACCTCGCTGCAGGGCCCAACAATCATGAGGTAGTTGGGGGGGAACGCGTAGAGGATGTAGCACGCCGACTTTTGTCGAAATTCGACAATCCGTCGGCCATGGATATCCATCTGGCCGAGATTCAAGCCGAAGATCTCTTCCAGGTCAAGGCCGAAATCATCAACCGGATGGCCATCCTTCATCCGGAGGGGGATTGGGAGAATCGGGGCGCAAGGGCGCTGGAAAACTCCCGAACTCGCACGGGAGAAGAATCCCTAGAAAGGCTATATCGTCAAAGAGACGATATAGTTCAAAATGGGGTTCACTCCGAAACTTATAGAAATTTGAAGACCAAAGTCTTTTTGCGAGACCAGAATTTGGATGCCCAATCGCAAGCATAGGTGAGCGCTCGATCTGGTTTAGTATCAAGGTGATTCTCTTTCTCTTTCTTTATATGGGTTCGTGCAGCATTTCCACGATATCGTTATTCCTAATTTCTTTTATTAAAAAAACAAAGTTTTTTTCGTCTACTTTCAGGAAATGTTTTTGGTGTTAAATGGACCGGTCTAACGGTTGAACCGGAGAGTTGGGAGATAAGGAAGGGCCCTTCTCATTTCTTGCTTTTATTCATTTGGTTTGGGTCTATCAAGAGAGTTATTGTCGTGGTCCTTCTTAGCCTTGGTATTGTAGAGAGTTGGTTGAACAGTAGTGGTCTTTTGACCTTCAGTAGTGGACTGACTGACTGATTCCCCATTTTTCCTCAATAGCTCATATTTTAAAATAGTAGTAGCATCTTGAGTAGCTAGGTCTATTACATTTATAGATCGTGTGTCTATCCACACATTATTTGAATCATAAACATTCTCTCTTTTCGAACTCTGTGGTAGTCCTAGTTTGATGATCATATCTTTTTTTCCAATCTATTCTGAAATTAGCATGAATGGGGATCTGCTCCGTTAGAGATGGATCTGCAAATTGCTTTTGAAACCATTCAGATGTTACTAAATCTTTAGCAGGACCCTTGTATTTAATAATATGTTGATCATCTTCAATTTCTAACATATAACTTTTAGGTGCTAAGAAGATTCCTTTCTTGACATGGTATTCCAGTTTAAACTTACCCATTTCCAGGGAAGAGATGAAATAAATCGTCAGAAAGAGGACTTCCTAGAACTATAGAGTCAGTATCCGTATAGTAACAGTCAGGTCTGGAAATGTGTGGATACATATGAATACGAGCACAAGCAGTTATAGCTGCAGCCAATTGAACTGCCGACATCTTAGGAGCTTTCCAGTTATCGTCGTCCACAAAGCTACTATTGGTAGTGTAATTGACACTATAGTAATAATCGGTAAGCTTTTCCGCGGATTGAAAATTATCCATCTTCATCAATTCCTCGTATTTTTTTTGATTGCAGATCTCGGTTACTGTACTTTCAGGATTCATACCAAATCTACCATAGAGCGAGTTCATTAGAATCTTATATATAAATGTCATAGGCTCATCACCTCTTTTCTTAGCTTCTAGTCTGCTTTCATAGAGGTCTGAGATGATCCCTTCGAAAGGACTGGACTTCGTCTCAAACAAATACCCCCTAAGAGGAATGAATTATCTTGTAACCTAAATCACGTGCGAACTTCAACTCTTCGCTATAAAAGACTCCAATGAATTTACCTGTAGGAAAGATTAAAGTACCAAATTTATCCTTATATGGCAAGAATGGACGTGATATACTAGTAGGACATACAACATAGAGGCCTCTATAAAGCCAAACAAGCTATCCAAACCAACGCCCTCCAAATTATTCTGCCAGACAGGTACACCACAAGGCATCGGATAGGATTTCATAATAAAAGGATATAATGAGTTCACATCGTAATAGTAAAGATTCTCACCATAGGGCTTATATACATCCACATGACCCCCATAATAGCCGCGCCTAATAAAAGTGTCTTGGTTTCTATTGGGTATGTTGATATGAAAGGTATTTTCATTAAAATATTTCTTACGAAAGATTTTCAGGGAAAGCGCTGACACTGTCATCACATCCTCGATATCAATCTGATACTTAGACCAATTTATCTCTTGCGCCTTCAACATCACACCACCTAAGATAAGGATATCTTGCCGAAGATAGTTTATCAAATCCTCACTATTAACCTGAAGATCAGACACACCCAAATCAAAAGCACTAATCATAAACCCAATTTCTCATTACATATCAATTCTACTTTCAGGCCTTTCCCATTGTAGGTGCCCTTCTATATTAATATATAGTTTACCCCGCCAAGGTCTAAGAACTTTTCCTCCCCTGTATCCTGTGCGCACTTTAGCAGTCAATCCCCATGCTGGAAGTACGCAGTCTAACTTCAAGATTTTATGAAATTTGGGGACTGTTCTCTTATCTGTAAATCCCAGAATAGCGGTATTCAGGCACCTACCCCAAAAGCAGTTTCATCCAGACTTGTTTATCGACTCATATAGAAAGTAATCAACATGCTCTAAATACAAATCCATCAATAGAAAATATAGTAAACCTATACCTTTAGTTGGTTTCGTTTTAGTTTGAACGAATTCTAAGATTCTATCTAACGTATCACCATCTACTTGGAGTTTTTTTTTTAATTTTAAAAAGGAATACACCAATTCTTTTATAATAGGATTTTGTAACAACTCATTAACCTTTAGCATAAGCTTATCCGTTGTAGTACTTGGTGAAAAGTCATAAAGTTTAAAAGAACCCAGCGTGACCGATGCTTTATTAGCTATTAAGCTATCCATAAATCTAAAAATAGAATTAGGATGGAATGGCATTCTATCAGGTCATTTTTCTCCATTTTCGTACCCTTTGAAATCAATACGATTCTTCTTCATGTAAAGGAAGTGCGCCAACGACGATTGAACCAATGGTTCCATTATAGGATCATATAGCATATCACATCCAATACCTCCTCCAATCCCATCCCATTGTTACTGAAATTCGATCCAACAAATTGTTTCTATCTATACTAGAAATCAAAGGATACTCACTAGAATTCAATTGATAGTTATGTTCCAAACACGCAAAAAAAAAGGCCAATTCACTCATAGGACAGGTAGTCATAAGTCGTTTTTTCATCCATTTATTTTTCATTTTCCAATACAGACACGTTGAACTAAGTTACTTAAGAGGCCGTACCTATCCGCTAAGAGGCACCCACCTATCCGCTAAGAGGCAGCTAAGAGCGCGTTGAGGCCGCTGCTATAACTCCCTATTTCCCTAGCGTCTATTCTAATTAGTAATGCACGCTGTAATTATGACTTCTGTTCTCTAGAAGTTGCTTAAATTTATTCCACTTCACTTCATTAGAAGGTTCCTCAGAATCAATCACTTGATTACCGCACACAGCATCTACATAGTTGTTGTAATACTTAAGAAAGTCTGATACCATTTTACGCCATTTCTTTTTATCTTTAGTTGGTGAAAATGAATTCAAGAAATCTGTAAGATAATCAGATGGAATAGGATCATTATCCTTGTGATTGTATACGAGTGATATGTTATTAATATCTTGAGTATGGGAGTATGGAAGAATCAGATTTCTCTTAATAAAATCATTAATTATTTGAAGTGGATGACCCATATTAATAAAGGCCTTGGTATATATATCAGGGACTACTTTTACATAAGGCGGAGTTGTGATAAAATTATCGTGTACGGTCTAGATAGCAGCACGTTGACTCAATAATGATTCTACTACTTTCATGGCAATGTATGCATCCTTTTGATGAATAAAGTTGGCGAATGTTGAGGATTGAGTCTTTCGCCTATCCCTCTTCACAGTAGGTATACTTAGAGTAACCCGTCGTCTCTTTTTTGTACTCCTTTCATAAACACTTCTATTTTCTTTTATGAAAGACATATAATCCTGTCTTGTAGTGAAATACGGTATACTATAGAAAACAGCTCTATCCTTTGCTGAACAAAACCAACTAACGATGGTAATCAACTTCATCAAATTGGCTATGTCTGGATATTTATGGATCAAAAATTCATTGCTAAGTTTAGCGAGGTTATATGAATCCTTTCGACTTAGTAATTGACCATATGTTAGTCTAATATCCTTTTCCATGCTTCTTCCCATAGATCAATGGCATGAATAAGCTCTTGATGAGCTTTCTATCTAACTTAGATTCAATGATTTCCATCTTTAACTTATCATTTATTCGATGATGCATAAATTCCTTTAAATCCTGGAGCAAGTACATGTATACATCTTGTATTTTCCCATCAGAGTGGGGAATAAGATTCGTTTTCCTAGCCATATCTTCGTTAAGTAATAAGTAACTCATGATCTGATAAGCACTGGCAGCAGCATCTTGAGTTATTGGTATTCTATTATATTCTTGAACTCCATCGTTACACAGGGCCTTGGCTATGAACTGAAATGGATCGCTAGCACCCTTAGCGAAGCTTATTAAACTCTCATCAGAAGCATAAATCAAACTCTGGTTTTCCTTATACCATTGAAGAGCTTCATCATAAAAATAGAATTTCTTATACTTAAAGGCTGCTGCAGAGGCTACTATGTCCTTTGCCGACTGGTTGCATCCTTCTTTCTCTTGATGATTGTTGGCAAAGACTATGAAACTTCTAGCTAAATTACGCTCATGAAAATGCTAGATACCTGAGCGGTAGATTCTACCACGGAAGTCCATAAAGGCAGGCAGATAAAAGACATAATCCTCGTATGCGGACACTAGCCTGATTATGAAATCCTCATACCTAGCTTTTTGCGCCCTAATAGCTAATTCTTTTAAGAGAGCATCAAGGCTACAAGCTCCCCCTATACCTTTATTCAGGTAATAAGATTTCCTCAGAAAATCGAAGGCTTTTTTCAGATTCACGCGTGCAGGCATAAGAAGACCTACTTTTTCTAAAGTTGGACGATTCTTCTTAATGAACTCCAATAACTTTTTATTTATCTGAAATCCTTGTTTTTGAAGCCCATTCAATATGGAGCACATTTCCTTATACTTAGAATCATGTAATTCTATATTGAAATTGCTTAGGTTATTGGATGATAGAAGACCAGTTTGAAAATATAATATATATTTAAGGTAGGACCACTTAAGTAACCACCTCTCAGATCCGATAACACAAAAGGCTTCTTTATTATTTCTTTTAAGTCAAAAAGGGAATCCAATAATTCCATTGGGTGTTCCCGCTTGCAAACCATTGGAAAATTGAGTTTCAACGGGAGACTATTTAAGTCAAAATTACATACAGCGAATAAATTGGATTCTAAATAACCCTTTCCTTTCTCTTTCACTACAGCTTTCTTATCATCTGCTTGCTGAAATAGGCTCAATATAGATCACTTGTTTTTCAATCATGAATTCAAGCAATCTTCTACCTATTTCAAATTGTGTACCTTTTTTCTGCTTAATATCACCTTCCTTACTACTATCAACTCGACTACTTGTTGCTGTACTACTTTCCATTTTTTTCTTATTGATTATATTTGCCTGTGTTAGAACTGTTTTCTCTAGAAGTCCCAACAATGTAGAGACCCTCACAATCGAGGACTCTTGAATACTGTGGAACGCCACCCCTAGGACATATATATATAATGATAGCCTCCAGCGTATATTCACCAAACTGCGCAATAGTACTATTATAAATATCTTGAGGAATGTTTTTATACAAATAGATTTTAGCGTTTATAACATCCTGTCTTATCAATAGTTTGATTAAGTTTGGAGTATCTTTTAATAGACTACTTTCCTCGAATTTATTAGTTAGATCTTCAATCCTCGTCTGTAACTCTTGTAATTCATTTTCCGATGGGTCCCTAGTATTATTACTTTTTTTCACCTTCTGGTACTCATTCAATAATTGAAAAACTTGTGTATTATACCTTTCTTCTTCTTCTTTATATAGGCTTTTATCTTCTGTATCCCTATAGAATTGATCTCAAAACTCATTGATGATAGTTTCATTACTATATACGACCTTCGCATATAGAAATGACGGAGCATATAGAGATTATCAGGATTCGCTAACAAAATATGATTCAAATAGGCACTATGAAAATAGTGACGCATTGTGTTTTTTGTTTT